TTTTTTCGAGTGATCTGATTGTGCGATATCCATACCCGTTTTTTTTCTCATTCGAGATATTATGTGAATGAACCTACTACTGAATCTAATGAGTTAAAATTTGAAAATGAAATTATTATAAATTATGAAAAGTAAATATAAATAAAGTAAAAGATATTAAAAGGCCACTCTTTATTCTAAAATAGAAAATGGATTCAATATACACGATACAATAAAAACAAAGAAAGGATCAAAGTAGAAATGATTTTCTAATTTTCTTCCATATTGAGTCAAATAAAGTTTCATTTTTTGAATGAAATTTTAAGTTACACAACATAGTTCTTATTATTATTTGAATAATTTACTCAAGAGTTGCCCAATGAATCTATTGATTTGGAATTATGGGATCGGTAAATGTCACGAATGATGAATTGATTTCTTTTTCTACCCCCTGTCAATCTATTTTTATTAGTACCATCTATAATAATAATGATTGATGAAAAAAACTTTAAATTGAACTTATTCTGTCAATTGGTATTTTTGCTTATCTTCTTATCTTTCAAAAGAATTGAAACTTAGGGAAGTGCTTTATAAACATATGTATAAAAAGAACAGATTTCATTTAGCTCCTTCATGCCTACTATAACTAGTTATTTCGGTTTTCTACTAGCGGCTTTAACTATAACCTCAGTTCTATTTATTGGTCTGAGCAAGATACGACTTATTTGAAATTAATTGACTGAGCAATTCATAAAAAGAAATATTTATGTGGTATTCCATATATTCTATAGTTCCTTACCGCGACAATTGCCAATTATTGGTCATTGAGGTTCATGGAGATTCATGGGCAATACGGATGAATATTTAATTAAGGATATATATTACCTCTCTTTTTCTTCCCTTTCAAACAAATTGAAATGATTGAAGTTTTTCTATTTGGAATCGTCTTAGGTCTAATTCCTATTACTTTGGCTGGATTATTCGTAACTGCATATTTACAATACAGACGTGGTGATCAGTTAGACCTTTGATTAATTAACATCTCTTTTTTTTTTGACCGACCTCCTGCGGATTAAAGAAAGGAGGTCAAATTCGTCTTGCTGTTCAATTATTGCAGTGGAATTTTCGGCCTAACAAGAGCGGAATCACGCTCTGTAGGATTTGAACCTACGACATCGGGTTTTGGAGACCCACGTTCTACCGAGCTGAACTAAGAGCGCTTTCTTATCCCAATAGATAAGATTCGAAAAAAGAAGATTCTTTTTTTTTTATAACCCTAATACATCTTGCATGCATATATAAGAAAACTCATATATAATAAATTTAAAGATTCTGTATATCCAATTTGAATCGATCTCAATTGACATTGACCCCTCCTTACTGCTCAGAGGAGAAGGAATAGGTAGGGATGACAGGATTTGAACCCGTGACATTTTGTACCCAAAACAAACGCGCTACCAAGCTGCGCTACATCCCTTTCAATTGGTCTACAGTGTCATTGTAGAGAATCCCTGTCTTGTTTTCCACATCCTGATTTCTTCCATTAATATACACAATTTATCTTGCCATTTCTTCTTTTCTTTTTGGTCTCATATCATATACCATAAAAAAAAAGAAAGGACTTATATGATTATGATGAAACCCGCCATAAAAAAAAATGAATATTTTTCGGGAATTCTCAGGCGGAACGGGGCCTATTTTTCTGTTTTAAGAAAAGAAAAATCTTATCTACTGAATCATTGTAGATTTCAATTTGAATTAGGGATTCCGCGTACAAATAAAAGTGGCCCTAACTATATCTATGATACTATATGTATTAACATAATAGAATGTATTACAATACAGAATAAAGAAGGAGGAGTTTAAATGCGAGATCTAAAAACATATCTCTCCGTGGCACCGGTACTAAGTGCTCTATGGTTCGGTTCTTTGGCAGGTCTATTGATAGAGATCAATCGTTTTTTCCCAGATGCGCTGACATTCCCTTTTTTTTCATTTTAGTTATTGACATGGGAAGGGGTGAAAAAGATTAGAGATACAATCAACTATTTGTGACTAATCCGCCCCCCCTTTTTTTTTTTAGAATTAGATCGAATAAGATAAGGCAGGAAAGATAAAGAAAAAAGGTGAATTCAACCTCCGCTCAGTGAAACTCGGGTTCAGGTTCCTATTTCATTCATAATAGACTAGAGCGAGAACGGAAATGAAAATGCGGCTAGGGCAACAGTATAATAAACGGTACTAAAATGAAATACTGTATGGCGATTCTAAATAGAATTCGAAATTATTGTATTACTTATTATTTTATTGACTATTACTCTATTGATATTTCTATATTGATTGCAACGAAATCTTTTCGAATTTGATTTCGGGTTAGTAACTTCTATTTTTGTATTTCTTTCTTATTCTTCGCTTCGGATCGGAAAAGAGAAGAGTTGGTTGAATCAAAAACTCAAAGGAGGCTTATGGCCAAGGGTAAAGATGTTCGAATAACGGTTATTTTAGAATGTACCAGTTGTGTTCGAAAGAGTAGTAATAAGGGATCAACGGGCATTTCCAGATATAGTACTCAAAAGAATCGATACAATACGCCTAGTCGATTGGAATTGAGAAAATTCTGTCCCTGTTGTTACAAACATACGGTTCACGGGGAGATAAAGAAATAGATCGAATCGAGTACCTGTGTGTTACTCTTCAAAAGAACATGAAAAATGTCTAATAACATTAGATTATATCAATAATATTCCATTATATATTATATAATATATAATAAATAATATTGAAAAATTCTTATCTATTATAATTTAGAATTAATTCTTTATTATAATTATATATTTTATATATTTATGTATTTCAATTTTATTTATTATATATTTCTATTTGAAATAGAAATATATAATTTTTGATCCGATTGAAATAGGATTTTAGGTATAATTAGGTATAAGGAATAAACAAAATCATGGATAAATCCAAGCGACTCTTTCTTAAATCCAAACGATCTTTTCGTAGGCGTTTGCCCCCGATCCAATCGGGGGATCGAATTGATTATAGAAACATGAGTTTAATTAGTCGATTTATTAGTGAACAAGGAAAAATATTATCTAGACGGGTGAATAGATTGACTTTAAAACAACAACGATTAATTACTATTGCTATAAAACAAGCTCGTATTTTATCTTCGTTACCTTTTCTTAATAATGAGAAACAATTTGAAAGAAGCGAGTCGACTACTAGAACTACTGGTCTTAGAACCAGAAAAAAATAGGCTTACTCTTCAATTGAATCAAAATTCCAATCCGAACTCAAACGCGGATTGATGTTTTGTTCGAAAAATACGAGAATCAAGATTTGATTGTCGTGTCGTCAGTCATAAAAAACAAGAATTGGCAATAAATCTTTTTTTTTTGGAATGTGTTCACTCATTTTGACGACTTTATTATCATAATGATTTCTACTCTACTTTCCCAGAGTTCATTCTCCAGGTAACCCCATTTGAAAACCTTCCAATGGATTCCTTCCAATCTCCTTATTTTCGGATCTCATTGGAAATCATATAAAGACAAGTCTTATTTAATATAGCTATTTGTGCAAGTATTTTACGATTAAGAAGCAACTGCCTCTTGTACAGATTGTGTATTAATATACTATAACTATAGGATACCATATTATCTCGAATTACTGCATTTATCCGAGTGATCCACAAACGACGAAAATCTCTCTTTTTCTTATCTCTATCCCGATGAGCCGAAACCAAAGCTCTTATTTTCTGTTGAGTAATAGTTCGAGTAAGTCTTGAATGAGCCCCTCGAAAACTTGATGCAAATAAACGAATTTTTCTTCGACGTCTCCGAGCTATATATCCTCGTCTAATTCTGGTCATTGAATAAATGAAACTTTGATAAATAACTAATGAATTTCCCTTCTTTTAGTTATTCTTTTCCCCTTTTCTAGTCTATTAATAACAAAACGGATTATTCCAGTGTATAAAATCCAAATTCCAATGGCTTTTGCTACTATAACCTTCCTGACCACGCTCTTTTTTTTTTCCAGACATTTCGCCTCGAAATACGAAATTGTATTGAAAAAATGGATAAATAATGGGTTCTTTCGTTTCTATGGTTACTTCCTAAACGGTGAGGTCCTCTCTATACACCGGAGCCCCTTCTTTGATTTAATCAATGCTATTGAGAACTTGTACAGTTCACACTTTTTGGCTCTACCCATGAATTATGCAGTAATAGGTCTTTCACAACGAGATCTACCTATACAGTAACGATATCTAATTATGAAGATTCGCTGAGTAGCTGACCCTGTTAGTCCGTTCTTGCAAGAGTAGAGGAACAATCTTTCTGCTTTTTAAATGAAATAGGATTTCCCCCGCTTACTGGATAACCATTTGTTACCAATGGGGAATTTTTTCTCATCTTAAATTGAAAATAGAGGCGATTGGATTTGCACCAATGGAAACCAAAAATTTCATACACAATAAAAGGATATGATAGATATTTTTTAGACAATGAATGAAGTTTTTCCATTCTATCCTATTTACTGGTATTGATCATTGATACTGGAAAAATTCTTTCGTTTCTTTTGTCCCAGTCCGTGATCTGAACGAATCGCACATACACCCTAGTACATGTTCCTCGGCGCTGAGGACATCCCCCAAGAGCGGGGGATTTCGTGACATTTCTAATTGGCTGTCTTGTGTTTCTAATAAGTTGTTTAATAGTTGGCATGCTGAATTGTATACATAATAAGCTGGTTTAGATCGATCCTAACCGGATGATTATGAATTACTTCTATTTAATAGGTTAATATTCAATTTAATAGGTTACTATTAAATCTCTTAAGGAGTAAGAAAATTTGAAATCGCGGATTTGTGTGAAATCCCTGTTATTTTTCTTTTTTTTTATTTAACCGCTACAAGATCAACAAGTCCATGAGCTTGGGCTTCTGTTGCTGACATAAAAGTATCCCTTTCCATGTCTTCAGATACAACCCATAAGGGTTTGCCCGTTCTTTGTGCATAAATACTTGTCATGATTTCGCGTAGTTTCAGTAATTCTTCCGCTTCCAGGACAAATTCCCCCGTTTGTGCTCCATAAAAAGCCGCAGCAGGTTGATGGATCATTACCCTGCTGATATAAAATCATAAATGGGTCCTCTATGTCTATGTCGCACGATGAGGCGAGGAGAAGATATAAAGAATAATAATAAAAGATAGAGTTGAACAACCGTACGGGCATCTTTTGCGCATTGCATACGGCTCTATAATGGAATTCACTTTCTGTGGAAGAAAGAGAAAATCAAAATATAGGGTCTGTCAGACCCAGATTGGTAAATGATCCAATTACCACCCTTCTTTTTGGAGGAGTTTCAAAATACTATGATGGCCCCGTTGCTTTCTATATTTATTTCGTCTGTGATTCAGCAATCCCAAAGTTTCTTTTTTTTTTTCAAATAGAAACTAAAGAAAAAACATTATTGTTTTTTCTTTAGTTTCTATTCTTTCATAACATAAATATTGTTAAGAGCCTTCCGTCGTTAAAAAAAGTTTGTGACGCTGACCCTGATAGATAAGATAAAATCCGAAATACCCTTTATCTCATACTACTCTTTCGATACATAATCGAATATTTTGAAAAAAAAAAAAGAAAAATAAATTTCTCATATCGAATTCAAAGTGCCATGCTATTATTACTTAATAATTCATATTTCATTTTCATATGGCGAAGGCATAGTCTTCTTTTGTCTCTCAAATCAAAAATTCATTGGCGCCAAGCGTGAGGGAATGCTATACGTTTGGTAATTTTTCCTCCGACCAGGAGAAAAGATCCCATGGAAGCGGCGAATCCCATGCATATTGTCTGTACATCGGGTCGTACAAATTGCATAGTATCATAAATCGCTATTCCGGGCATTACCCATCCGCCAGGAGAGTTTATAAATAAATACAGATCTTTGGTATCGCTTTCTAGAGTGAGATATACCATAAGAGCAATAAGGTGATTCGAGATAACGGTATCAACCACTTGGCCTAAAAAAAGTAATCTTTCTCGATAAAGTCGGTTGATTAGGATAAAATTTGTATCCCGTAGAAGCCGTACATGCACCTTTTGATGCATACGGTTCAACAAAAATTGCTAAAAAAAAAGAATCAATGTGTAGATTGTAGATTCCAGCCCCCCCTTTTTTTCATAGCAGGCTCTTTCTAACTTCTAACGAAAGGGGTTTTTCTTCCATTTAAAAAGTTAAAGAAGGATATAAGTTTCGGCCTCTTTATCTCTTTATCTATAATAAAAATCTATAATAAAAAAAGAATTCACTAAACTTATTGAACGAACTTATCATTGATGTATTCTTTCATCGCGATCCAATCCAAATCACGATGTAATTTTCTTGTTCCTGAATGGGTTTTTCCATTTTTTTAGGTTTATGCTCTACTCCGAGTAAAGATCTGCCCGATTTGGATTTGCACATATAGGACAAATGACCCCAATACCACGTCTTTGTCTTTGTGTTACAACTTTCTTTTTCAATTCATTTCTTTTATCGTTTCCGCCAAATATTCGATGTATTCATCATATTACTCAATTGATTATTGAGATCACTCCTCTTTCTATATAATTCTAAATTTCTAGAAATTTAGAATTATATAGAATCATTTATGATATAAGTTTATCATATAACATAGAAGTAGTAATCATAAATATATTCACAATTAGGTTTTGTCTAAACGGAGCCTGAATACTTCATTTTATTCGACCAACTAAGCCAACCATAAATTGTTCTAATTGATAATATTAATCTGACTACCCCCCACAAATGGATCTAATTGCACTTCATTGCACTTCACGCTCCAAATTTTTGATAATTCAATCAATCTTTCTTGGGCGAAACAGAGGATATCTCCATCGGGGGAGAGAACGGGGAAATCCCATATGACCCACTATATCTGACAAGTCGCATTATATGTCAATCCAAGATACAAATCCTTCTCCAGGAAGTTGAAAAGGTACTCTTGGAACACCAATAGGCATTAAATGAATGACGAAAGAATTAAGTACTATATTTCACTTTGATGTGGAAGCGTAACAATGGGTTTATTGTCTTATATAGTATTGGTCTTTATCATATTTTATCCATAGATTGGAGAAATTCACAAAAAAAGGGAAGGAAGATAGAACAAATAAAACAAAATTATTATGAATAAGTCTTTTGAATGATGAACAAATATGGATGCATTCGTTCATAGAAAATGGAATAAACTCCCATTGCGTATTGGTACTTATCGGGTATAGAATAAATCTGCTTCTCTTTTTTCCTACGAACTGAATTGTTCCTTTATTACTAAAGAAAACAAATATAAGACAAATATTAATCCTTTCTCCGAGATAATCCACTGAAAGGGGGGTCCATAGCATAGTTTTTGTTTTTTCCAATGCAATAAAGTTACAGAGTGTCTATTTTTCTTTGAGAAAGGGGTATTTTCATGGGTTTGCCTTGGTATCGTGTTCATACCGTTGTATTGAATGATCCCGGTCGTTTACTTGCTGTCCATATAATGCATACAGCTCTGGTTGCTGGTTGGGCCGGTTCGATGGCTCTATATGAATTAGCAGTTTTTGATCCCTCTGACCCTGTTCTTGATCCAATGTGGAGACAGGGTATGTTCGTTATACCCTTTATGACTCGTTTAGGAATAACCAATTCATGGGGCGGTTGGAATATCACAGGAGGGACTATAACGAATCCAGGTATTTGGAGTTACGAAGGTGTGGCCGGGGCACATATTGTCTTTTCTGGCTTGTGCTTCTTGGCCGCTATCTGGCATTGGGTGTATTGGGATCTGGAAATATTTTGTGATGAACGTACAGGAAAACCCTCTTTGGATTTGCCCAAGATCTTTGGCATTCATTTATTTCTCTCAGGAGTGGCTTGCTTTGGTTTTGGCGCATTTCATGTAACAGGATTGTATGGTCCTGGCATATGGGTGTCCGATCCTTATGGATTAACCGGAAAGGTACAATCTGTAAATCCAGCGTGGGGTGTGGAAGGTTTTGATCCTTTTGTTCCGGGAGGAATAGCCTCTCATCATATTGCAGCAGGGACCTTGGGCATATTAGCGGGCCTATTCCATCTTAGTGTCCGTCCGCCCCAACGTCTATATAAAGGATTACGTATGGGAAATATTGAAACCGTCCTTTCCAGTAGTATCGCTGCTGTCTTTTTTGCAGCTTTTGTAGTTGCTGGGACTATGTGGTATGGTTCAGCAACTACCCCCGTCGAATTATTTGGTCCCACTCGTTATCAATGGGATCAGGGATACTTTCAGCAAGAAATATATCGAAGAGTTAATGCTGGGCTAGCCGAAAATCAAAGTTTATCAGAAGCTTGGTCGAAAATTCCTGAAAAATTAGCTTTTTATGATTATATTGGCAATAATCCAGCAAAAGGGGGATTATTCAGAGCAGGTTCAATGGACAACGGGGATGGAATAGCTGTTGGGTGGTTAGGGCACCCTATCTTTCGAGATAAAGAAGGGCGTGAACTTTTTGTCCGCCGTATGCCTACTTTTTTTGAAACATTTCCGGTTGTTTTGGTAGACGGAGACGGAATTGTTAGAGCCGATGTTCCTTTTAGAAGGGCAGAATCGAAGTATAGTGTCGAACAAGTAGGTGTAACCGTTGAGTTCTATGGCGGCGAACTCAATGGAGTCAGTTATAGTGATCCTGCTACTGTGAAAAAATATGCTAGACGTGCTCAATTGGGTGAAATTTTTGAATTAGATCGTGCTACTTTGAAATCCGATGGTGTTTTTCGTAGCAGTCCAAGGGGTTGGTTTACTTTTGGACATGCTTCATTTGCTTTGCTATTCTTCTTTGGGCACATATGGCATGGTGCTAGAACCTTGTTCAGAGATGTTTTTGCTGGTATTGACCCGGATTTGGATGCTCAAGTGGAATTTGGAGCATTCCAAAAACTTGGAGATCCAACTACAAGAAGACAAGCAGTCTAATAAAACATTTCTTTGGTATTTTTCGCCTCTATTTTCATTTTTTATTTGTGATTTTATTTTACATTTTACATAGGGTACCAGAGAAATCGTGATTTGAATCGCCGCCTTTTCTTTGACTCTTGCTCTTGGGAGATGATCCCAAATAAACAGGTATGGAAGCTATAATTGTAAACCACGATCGAATTTATGGAAGCATTGGTTTATACATTCCTTTTAGTCTCGACTCTAGGAATAATTTTTTTCGCTATCTTTTTTCGAGAACCGCCGAAAGTTCCAACTAAAAAGATGAAATGATTTTTCATTTTCTCCATTGAAGTAATAAGCCTCCCAATATTGGGAGGCTCATTACTTCAACTAGTCCCCGTGTTCCTCGAATGGGTCTCTTAGTTGTTGAGAGGGTTGCCCAAAAGCAGTATATAAGGCGTACCCAGTAAAACTTACAAGTAACCCAGATATAGAGATGGCGACTAGGGTTGCTGTTTCCATTATTCTCTAATTTCAAGACCCCAATGGATCTATGATAAGATTGTTTATTTACAACGGAATGGTATACAAAGTCAACAGATCTCAATGAATACAAAATAGGATTTATGGCTACACAAACCGTTGAGGGTAGTTCTAGAGCTCGTCCAAAACAAACTGGTATAGGGAGTTTATTGAAACCGTTGAATTCGGAATATGGTAAAGTAGCTCCTGGATGGGGAACTACTCCTTTGATGGGTGTCGCAATGGCTCTATTTGCGATATTCCTATCTATTATTTTGGAAATTTATAATTCTTCCGTTTTACTGGACGGAATCTCAATGAATTAGATTCCCAAGAACTACGAAGTCCTATCTTTTCAATACAAAGGTCAGCCTTTCGATTTAGGTCTTGGATTTTTAGTTTGGTAGTTCGACCGCGGAATTTCTTTTTTTCTGTATTTCCGGAATATGAGTGTGTGACTTGTTATAATTGATCCTATTGATAGTACAGAAAATGTGGCTGTCATCTTACTAGAGA